TCTTGATCTTTGTGAATCGAAAAAAGAATTAGACTAGATCCACATGAACCGCCTGATAATATCCATAAATGACTTGTTTTTGGTAAGAGATGCACATTACTATATGTAAATTCGGGTGCATGAGACACATCAGTACTCCAGTGCATTTCGCCCTCTGAGTCAGAATAAATATATTTTCTAACCCTCTCTTTAAAATGAAAAGTGTGTGTTCCCTCGCGAATCTCAGCAATCACTTGTTCTGATTCCACATATTGATCATTTTGAACTAAAAGAAAACTTTTTGGTGGAATAGTCACGCTATGTATAATATCTTCGCTCTCAATAATTACAGACAAGTCTATATAACATAGAAAGGCAGGATGCCCGTGACGTGTACGTGTAGGATGAACCAAATCCTCATTGAATTTTATTTTTCCATTATAAGGGGCTCGTACATGTTCGGCAGTACCTCCTGTAAATACTCCGCCGGTATGAAAAGTTCTTAATGTTAGTTGAGTCCCCGGTTCGCCAATAGATTGACCCGCGATAATACCTACAGCTTCCCCCAATTCAACTAGGTCACCATGAGTGGGACTCCGACCATAACATAATCGACAGATCCAAGATGTACTCCGACAAGTAAAGGGAGTTCGAATAGATATTGATTGTGTTCCAAAGGTTATTAATCGATTGACAAGTCCAATCCCAAGATCTTGATTTCGAAAGGCGACACATCGGGAACCTATATATATATCGTCTGCTAAGACACGACCAATTAATGTTTGGATAAAAATTCTTTCTGACATCATCCGATTTTTATTTCGAGGACTCACAGAAATCCCTCGGATAGTGCCACAATCTGTTCTACGTACAACAATATGTTGAACTACTTCAACAAGTCGACGCGTAAGATATCCAGCATCTGATGTGCGTACCGCAGTATCTACAACTCCTTTACGGGCTCCATAGCAAGAAATAATATATTCTGTTAAAGACAGTCCTTCGCGTAAATTGCTTTGAATAGGTAAATCAATCATTTGTCCTTGGGGATCCGACATTAATCCTCTCATACCTACTAATTGATGTACTTGAGATGCATTTCCCCTAGCTCCCGAAAAAGACATCATATGGACTGGATTGAAGGGGTCCGTCATCCTAAAATTAGGATTCATTTCTTGTCGCAAATATTCACTTGTAGCATACCATATCTCAATAGATTGGCGTAACTTTTCTACCGCATGTACATTCCCGTAATGATGGTGTTTTTCCAAAATCAAACTTTGTTGTTCAGCATCTTGGACAAGCCAGCCCTTAGAAGGTATCGTTAAAAGATCATCGATTCCTAATGAAATAGATGTAGCAGTGGCTTGCTGGAAACCCAGAGTCTTTACTTGATCTAGGATGTGTGATGTATATGCCATCCCGAAGTGATCTATTAATCGGCTAATAAGTCGTTTAATAGCAGTTCCATCTATCACTTTATTGTGAAATACCAGATTGGCCCGTTCCGCCATAAGTACCTCCATATTCTGCTGAATGGGATTCGACAATGAGTTTGAGTCAATGATTGCAAAACTTCCTTTTCTCGATCTTGATTTGCGTAGAATTTTAGGTCAGGAACTATGGTCCGAGTTGAATTGGAGAGGTCCGAATTCACACGGGTGTTCTAGAATTACTTTTTTTAATACCATATTATTAGGTATCATATGAACAGGCTTGAGAAAAACCTTGTATAGCTTCCTCGATTTCTCGATAAAAAGAAATATGACCAACTGTGGTTCGAATATATATACAAAAAGTTTCTTTTTTTACACTTCTTACTATTAGATAGTGTGCATAAATCTCATGATAGTTACCAAAAGATTCATAGTGAACTTCGATAGGAACTTCTCTTGAAGCAATAACGCGTTGATCTAATTGCCACCGAAGCCACAAAGGACTATCTAAATTGATTCTTTTCTGCCGATAAGCTCCAATTGCATCATAGGAATTGCAAAAAAGGGGTTCTTTCGTATACTTATAGTTTGTTTCGTAAATTCTTTCATTTTGATAGTTTTTTCGATTACATGGATTATATCTGTTTGCGCAAATACCTCGACGAGTGCCGCTCGTTAATACATAGAGTCCAATAAGCATATCTTGAGTCGGTACAGAAATGGGATCTCCAATAGCTGGAGATAAGAGATTCATATGAGAAAACATAAGTAAACGAGCCTCTGCTTGAGCCTCTAAAGATAAAGGCACATGAACAGCCATTTGATCCCCATCAAAGTCTGCATTGAACCCCTTACAAACTAATGGATGTAAACAAATAGTGCGTCCTTCCACTAAAATTGGTTGGAATGACTGTATGCCTAATCTATGTAGAGTAGGTGCTCTATTCAGCAATACGGGATGCCCCTGCATAACTTCTTGAAGAATTTCCCAGACAATCGGCTTTTTTTCACGAATTTGACTCTTAGCAACTCCTATGTTCGAAGCCAGGTGTTGTCTAATTAGACCACGAATTACAAATGTCTGG